CTCAGTCAATCCACTGAACTTAGTGAGCAGAGAGGGCACTCCTTCGGGTTGCTTCATGGATCCACACAGAGGCAGTAGCCGGCACATCACTCAATACAGGCAAGGGTGTGCACGTATCACTGCTTATCGTAGTCGCTTTATAGCTCGTTCATTCGGGAGGACTTAATTTGTATCTGGATGGTTCGACCCCTGGCCCACCGGCTCGAAGAAGCTTCGCCTACTGACAAATGCCTTTCGTTTCTGGGACCTGACAATATAGATCGGTTCGGGAGAGATCGATTCGATAGCTTGAAGTGAGTTTCATCCATCCATAACCAGCAGCATCCCCCCTGAATTTCTTTCTCAATGAAACATTGAGGCGAGGAACCAGCAGCATCATAGCCGGCAGCTTATTCACCATAACTTTGCTAGGCATCCTTACCCATTGTTAGAGCCAGAGCCTGTTCCTCTCGAACGGAAACATCTCGATACAAAGACCCGGAGATCGAAACCCAGAAGCAGAGAAGCAAGTCACAAAGACAGAAACAGAGGCGGGGGCATATTCAGTTCGAGCGCCTTCAATCTGTTGTGGACTGCTGTTGACTTCCTCAGGAAGCATCCCGAGGGTAGTTCCCTTGTGAGTGAGCCGAGTGGCGTATCCCAAAAGAGGAGCACGGGAGCTCACTCCCTCAATGAGTCTATCCTGCTTCAGGCCATTAAGTTCAGTCTCCTGGAACTAAACTCTTAGATGCAGCATGCAGCCGCCTCCATCCATCGGCAATCCGCTCCCGTACGGACGTTGACATGCTTAGCGAAGGTTTCCTTATTTACGACGAAATTTAGATCAGGTTGCACGAAAGGAAGGGGGAAAACCTATCTAGAAGTAGTTTTTGATGAGGAGAGGGAAACCCCCCCCCCCTAACGCTGGGCAAGATCAAGAAATAAGAAGCTTCGGCTTAGGGCGACCAAACCAAGCTCGATTCGCTCCAAATTCCCACAGTGCCTTGCTTGGGAAAGGTGACCCGTATCTTCAGGTCGCTCCAGGCTCTACCGGAACCGAGCGTACCCTGGGACACGCGCTACAAAAGGCTTAGGAAGCGGGCCTGTCTGATGAGGGGACTTCGTAAACTATCTAACTTTGAAGCTATTACACCCAAAAGGGTGAAACCACAGAAGCAGGTAACCCTGACTTCAAGACACATGGTGAAGAGCACCGGTCAAGCTCACACACAAGAGGGAAGGAACGAAAGATTGATTGATCTGCTGCTCGATCGGAGATATAAGGGAAGCGCTGGTAACCGAACTCTTTCGCGAAAGGGATTCCGCCGCCGAGTCTGTGTCTGTTATGAGAGCAGTGGCTAATAGAACTGATGCGCCTCAGAAAGCAGCGTCCTTCTCAATCAATGCCCGGGCATCCCATACATCACCACCGAACTGACATTCTCCGCACTGAGTTCTCTCAGGTTCCAACTCTTTTTTTTAATAATCGAAAAAGGTTCCTGACCATCGATCGGAAGGTTAAGAGTGATAGATATTATTTATGTTAAAAGTCAGGCGCTTCCTTGTATCCCGCTTGGCGGTACATAAGGGGAAAGACGAGAATAGACCTCAAGGTCGGAACCGGCTGTTTTGGTTTTCTTTCTGTGGCTATGGTTGCCTTGACCAGAGGGTGCCAAACCGTTTAGAATGAACCGTATCCAAAGCCCAGACGGTGTGCGAAACGAGGAAATTGGCCGTAGTAGGCCGAGTTTTACTCTATCGCCCGACACACAGCCCTCTATGTAGCTCTACCACAAGACCTTTCGGTGCCATCACAAGAACGAAGGAGACCCGCAAAGAGCGTTTGCACAAGGAGTGGAGCGATCCCTGAAATCATAGGTCCGATGAACAACTAAACCGAATGATCGAGAGACAATAACATAAGGGCACCTCTATAGACGCGAAAACCGAGTTACAGACCCCGATGGACGCGTATGAATGTGAGAAGCATCGGCCCCGGGAAGCCGATATGTTGATGGCTGGGAGGGTAGCGAACACCATTCTTGAAGACAGGCTATTCGACCTCGTTACAACGGTTTATCCTTAATAGACATAGGTTCCTGCATCGAACTTTTATAGATGGAGGGCTGTTTTCTCGGGTTAAGGTAAGAGTGAAAGCAAGCTAGCATAGGTAGCGCTGCTCTTCTTCTCGGGGAATGATTCCTCTTCAGCTGATCCTGGTTCGGTTGATTCTCCTGTGGTATCTACTGCCTTTGTTTCGTTCGGCTGAGACTTAAGCGTCTGCGGATTCTCGAGTTGCTGCTCTAGCGTCTGCTTCGTCGGGTGCTGAATCGGATGCTTCATCTGCGCTTCTGTTCGAGCTCTTGCTTCTGGTTTTAAACCTACCCCACTCTTTGGAAAATGCTTTGCCCTACTATTAAGAATTCTAGGTTGAAAGCCCTCTCTGACCAGGACCGGGACTAAGACCAAGACCAGGAACCTCTTTATCTTACGTAAAAACAGTTAGAACCAGGCCTCCATCGCCTGTGTTTGACTTTGTCACTTACACACACGAGATTGAAAACAGAGATTCAAGCTTCGGAGTAGACAGAAACTTCGCTCCAAAGCATGCTTTTGATCGCTCCGCTGGGACGATGATCAGGTCTTGAGACACATGAGTCTTTCGCTACGCTACCTGATTGGTGTAGTTATAGTTATCACCTCACACTGGGAGTGCTGCTCAAGCGCTGAGCTAACTACAGGTCCGGATCTTTCATCGGATGATGAATTCTCTTCTGGAAAAGGAACTACAGCCTATGCCCACTAAAACCCACCGCCCTTCATGCCTGTTGGCTTAGCCCACCCACCACCCCGCTTTCAGGCCTAGGGGCTTAGGTGCGCTACTTAAATTCATTACTTTCGAGTAATTCATTCAGAGTGCGCTGCTTTGGGCTCTGCTCGAAATGCGTCTGCTGCTTTCGTTCACGAGTCCGCCCAGTCCTTTCATAATGAAAGGTTAGGCCTTTCTTTTCAGGTTTCTTCGGAATCAGAAGTCTCAGCCGACACAAAGGCAGTATATGCCACTGAAGCCGATACAACATAGGCTGAAACATCAGCACTGATGAAGCTAGAGAGGAGGGCAGTGAAGGGTGATGGGTGGAAAAGAGAAATATGCCTAGAAGCTATAGCCCTAGAGCTATAGCTTGAAGCTAGCTTTGAAACAAGGAAACGGGTTGAGGATGTTGGATCGGGAAAGGCAGAAAGGAATTATATCGGTGGAGAGGGATAAGATAGGGCAAAATTAATTTGATTCCAGGGCGGTGGTTGGTAAGGAAGCAGAAGCTACCACTGGAGAATCGGCTGAAGCTAGGAAGGTTGGATCGGACAAGGTTAGGTAGGTGGGCTTAGAAAGCCAGCCAAGCTAGCCAAAGAAAGCAAGGGCGGTTGAATGGGATCAGACTGTTAGGAATGAATCAAACAAACTAACCGTAGCGAGACTGAAAGCTTTAGCAACTGCCCGAAAGAGGAGAGCACCTAAGAAGCTTCCGCTTGAAGCGCGCACTCCAAACCAAGCAAGCAAGAAAGGGATGGTGGGCGGGGAAGGAAGTAGGTAGAAGCCTTTCAGGCTGAATAAGCCCATTCTTGTGGGGTGGAAAGGGAAGAGTTCCCAACCAAAGTAATTGACTCAGAGAGGTCCGTTGGATCGGAAAAGATGGCACGAACAGATTAACCAGAGAAGGAAACCATTGATTCTTCCTATGGGGTAGAAAGCGCGAAGAGACCAAAGCAGCACAGCGCGAAGGGGAGGGCGATGCGCGAATGATTGATTATCCCTAGGGTTGCTCTTTTTCTACCCGTCGGGGCTTCTGGTTGCACCGTCGAAATACATTTCCCGATCCTTTCTGACCTCCTCCTGCATCACCTCCTCATCAAGGAGCTTTTCGGATAATGGTGAACTGTCGGATGCATGGCCAGAAAGTCGGCTAATGCCTAGCCTTTTACCGCCTTTTTAGGGATGTATTGGATCTCGAACTCAGATAGAAGCAGCGCCCATTTCGCTAACCTTCCTGACAAGGTCAGACGTGTCATGATATATTTGAGTGGATCGGCCCTGGATATCAGCTGAACCGGATGAGCTAGAAGGTAGTGCCTTAGCTTTTGGACGGCAAAGATGAGGGCCAAGCAGGTCTTCTCTGTTGGCGAGTAGTTGTGTTCTGCCACTACCAAGGTCCGGCTTAGATAGTATAGGGAATTTTCATTCCCATTCTCATTGTTCTGGGCTAATAGAGCGCCCAGAGAGCCTTCCAATGATATACAGGATGAGGCGTCTCCCTTTGATCGGACTCATCAAGACAGGCGGATTCAGCGGATAAGCCTTTATTCCGTCGAAAGCATTCTGACAAGCCTCGTCCCATTCAAAGGGCACTCCCTTCTTCATCAGCCTTGAGAACGGTTGGCATCTTCCTGAAAGGTTTGCAATAAATCGGCGAATGTACGCCAATCTCCCCTGTAGGCTTTTCAACTCATGAAGGTTCTTTGGAGGGGGAGATCAAGTATGGCTTTGATTTTGCTGGGGTCAATTTCAATCCCTCTGTGCCTGACTACGAAGCCCAGGAATTTCCCAGATGATACACCGAATGCGCATTTTAGAGGGTTCATCTTTAGTTGGTGAACCCTCAGACGCTCGAACACTTGCTTCAAGTCAGCCAAATGGTCGGTTCTTCTTCGTGTCTTTACAACTAAGTCATCCACATAGCACTCGACCACCTCATGCATGATGTCGTAAAAAATGGTAGTCTTCTGGTAGGTTGCTCCAACGTTCTTTAGGCCGAAGGGCATCACTTTCTAGCAAAAGACCCATTTGGGCGTCCTAAACGCTGTGAGTTCTTCGTCTTCGGGATCCATCCGGATTTGAATGTAACCGGAATAACCGTCCATAAAGGATAGGGCTTCATAACCGGTCGTTGCATCGACCAGAAGTTCTGCAATTGGGAGAGGGAAGTAGTCTTCGGGGCATGCTGCGTTGAGGTCCCTGAAGTCGATGCAGACTCTGATCTGTCCATTCTTCTTCTTTACCAGGACTATATTTGCCAGCCACGTGGGATACCTTACCTCCCTGATGAAACCGGCCCAGATCAGCTTGTCGACTTCCGCTTCGATTTGCGCTGAGAGTTCCGGCCTAGCCCGCCATTGGGCCTGTTTGACCGGCTTCTTGTCTGGTCGGACTGCTAGTTTATGCGTCGCGACTTTTGGATCTAGGCCTGGCATTTCGTTGTAGGTCCAAGCAAAGACGTCGCGGTGTTGCTTGAGGAAGGTGAACTATTGCGCGGTTTCCTCTTTGTTGAGCATGGCGCTGATGAATGTAGGTCTTGGGTCCTCTTTTGTTCCCAAGTTTACTTCTATCAGGTCGTTGACAGTTGCTTGTCCACCCTCTTCGAACTGGGGCGGCGCAGACTGTAGCTCCTGTCTTGGTGTTTCCTCTGGGGGGTCTTCTGCCGCGATTTCCTCATCGCATGATGATCCTTCCTCCGTGGAGATTGAGTATACAGCCGCAGACTGTCTTTATCCGACCCTTTCGTCTTCATACAGACTTTCGATGATAAGTACGCCAGAGGGAAGTCTCGTTCTGAAGGAGAGTCCCGCAAGTTGCCTTTGATCAAGCCCTTCATCTTCGTACACACTTTCGATGATGGATTCACTCTCTTTCATTACTTCCTGGAATGGCGCATCTCCTTTGACTGAAATTAAGCATGAAGGGCTGAGCGTTTGGTCTGAGTCGATTGCGGTGACGTAAATCAGCATTGACTGGCCCACCCATTCCACTTTCACGTCGAAGGGCCGTGCTTTTGTCCTCAGCCGCCTCTTCTTATGCTTTCTCCCAGATGGGCCGGGTTGAGACAATTCTTCTTACTTCGGTGTCGTGGGATGGCGTGGGCCTCGGTCCGGAGATTTGGATTGATGATGCTCCTTTTCTCTTATTTTTGAAGAACCGTTGGACCCTCAATGAGTACCTGCTTTATTTTCTCCCATTCGTCTTGAGCCTGTCAAACACGGAGACTCGAGGGACTGCTGGGGTACGGCGTGGCAAGAGCCCTGTAGATGAGTCTTTATCTGAGACTATTTGAAAGATGGCTGCCTTTTGCTTATTGTCGCAGTAGCCTAAACCTTGTGTTTCCCGGTCGATCGTTCCGTTGCCGGCCAAGACTTCGTGCTGAGACTCAGTTAACATCTGTTCGAAGGCTCGGAACATTTCTTCCTCCATGCATGCATCAGGATCTAGGACTGCTTTCTTCAGCATTCGGTGTACTTTCTTACTGTACTGGAGAAAGACTAGTCGTTTCCTCTCGTTTGATTCTCTTTTTAGAGTCCCGTTTCCTGGAGACGGCTGTTCCATGTTTCCCATCGAATGGAAGTTGATAGCCTTCCCTTTTCCATTGCTTGGTGGGACAAAGAAAGTTTTATGCGATTCCACGAAGGTACAATTGGTCTTCCTCTGCATATCGGGAGTCAAGCCCTTCTTTAATGTTAACTGGTTCGAGGGCTCTTGCGCCTTCTTTTCTGTAAGCCCTTGGCACATATCAGGCTTTCTTTGGTCCTTTCGGTTCAGCCTTCTTATTTTGTCGTGACTTAGGGGCCTTGCTTGGAGACTCTGCCTTTTCTGCGCAAGCGTGCTTGGTGTAGAACCTTGCATCAGCATAGTATGCCTCTTCGTTGCTGAAGGGATCATCGTCGGCTATGATCGTACCCTGCCCGTTCCCCAGAGGATACTAAATGCATTGGTGGTATGTAGACGGCACCACTTTGTGTTAGTGCATCCAAGGTCTCACTAGGAGGGCGTTCAACGAAGTTTCCACGTAGATGATGAGGAAAGGTGTGGGTACCAAAAATCTACATAGCATCTAGGCCCTACACGTGGCAGTGGCCCACACTTAATACCTCTCTGGATATTGGCGTGAGCCCGAGGTACATGACTCACCCGAGGTGAGTCACTTGCCCGAGGTGACTACACCCGAGCTGTATGCTCACCCGACCTGACCTCATGTCCGACCTGACCCACTTTTTAGGGAAGACTGGCCCAAACGAAGGAGTCCTAGTCTTACCCTAACTCTATGACTCGCCTACTAAAGAGAGTCCTACTACAATTGGCAACAATCCGATCCTTATCAGGATTAGGATGAGCCCAAGGGAAACCCAACCAGAATTAGAAAGTGATCAGCGTCAACCCCTTCTAATTAGGGCTTGATGCCAATCTCACTCAAACTCTACTTACTCATTCTGGACTTGGACCCTGCCTATAAATATAGGCCGATACACCAAGGTACGGATCATCCAACTCTCTCCAATTCTTCTTTGCTCTTACTTACTCTTGCTTTCTGCTCTTGCTCACATACTGACTTGAGCGTCGGAGTGTCTTTAGCAGGTACCACACCGGTGCCCCCTTGACATCCTAGCTCTTGTTCCTTTGAAAGGTTTACCCGAAGTCCGAGCTAGATCATCCTCGAAGATTGTGTAGCCTGAAAAAGGCCCCACTTTAGATTGAATTCCGTTCCGTCAGGCTTCCTTTCCTTCCGTGTTTGAGGGTGTTTGTTTTAGGGAGTGCAATTTACTTATTAGGGTGAAAAAAGGTAATAAAAGACAGGTATTTAGCCTATTTAATAGGGAGTGCAATTTCATAGGGGGTGCTAAAGGGTAATAAAGGATAGGTATTTAGTCTAAAGAAGTCAGACCGGAAAATAGCCAAAAGCAAAGTAAAGACCGGTCAAGAGCAGAAAGCAAGCGTGAGTTATGGTTTCGGAAGAAGAAGGAAGAGCTCCCAAGCCGAGTCCGGCTTGTTCCCTTGCTTGAGTAAGAGATAGATATTCCTTGTCTGTACTCAGGCAGGTAGTAGCAGTAGGACTGGACTAAAGGTTAGGTATGCCGTTATCCTGGTAGTCCCATGCCTTATCCGTACTTGTGTTTGAGGGAGCTCGACAGAAAGAGAGGTAGTTACGCTATGAGAGAGGAATAGGCGAGCGCCATTATTCTTATTAGTTGTCAGTGCCGTTCTGCTCTAGTAGTGTTGGTAAATGTTTATCTTTCCGGTAGGTATAACTCTTGCCAGCTTTCCTTCCGGTAAGTCTCGTTCTCGTGGTGGTGTCGTTCTAGGTTTCACTCTCCCCTTTCGTCATAAGGCGTGTTGTCGCTCGTGGGATTGAGAAAATTCTCTCTGTTTAGTCAGTGCCGTTCTAGTAGTGGTGGTAAATATCCTTCCCTCCCTGTGGTCGGTCACTCTTTCTGGCCTTTCCGTTGGTAAGTAAAGATATGCTTTCTTCCCTTCCTTCGGTGGAAGAGTCCATTATTCCTTCTTTTTAGAGTGTATGAGAGAGCGGTAGCGAAGGGCCCAACTCAAGAAGCCTTTAAGAGATAGGGGTGGAGAGAACGAGCCATCCTTATCAACGAATCCCACTTGAGCGAGCCATCCGTCTGTCTTTTTACCCATTCCCCTCGCTCAACTATGAGGTAGTCTCTATCTGTTGAATCGGAACCATAATAAAAATAGTTAGTCTGAACCACCGGCACTGAAATCAGTAACTATATTCGTAGCTTGGCCTCGTTCCACACCTCCGGTTTCTAAAAAGAAGTATTCTTCATAGGCCAAATCTGAATCGAAAGCCAAAGACCAATTGATTGCTTGCTGACAGGCTAGTCTTTATCGTGGACTCGGGATTCTTATCTTAAGGGTATGAACTTCTCCTTCGTACTCTCTTCTGTCCAAGATGATTCAATAGCTTTCCGGATTAAACTAAGCCTAGGCAAAACAATTGAATGTATTTCCAAAGTAAAACTTCGCTTTTGTCGTATATTAATAACTAAATCAGTATTGCGTAAGTAAGTGGGCATATTCATTCAGGGGAAAGAGAGGATCGAAAAACCATCGCCCAAAGGTGCTCATTGAGCCGGTCACCGGTGGCTAAGAACCTTTCCTCACTCTAGAAGCCGTCAAAACCACCCACCTTCTTTTCTTCTTCGTAAGGGGAGGAATCGTTTTTTGTATATATATATTTATATATATATATATATATTTTATAAGTGAGCAAGAAAGCAAACATGGATTTCAAGTATAGATAGACGTTTAGTATATGCTTAACACAACCTCCCATAACGAAAGGAAGAACGTGAAATTGTTTTTCCTTTCCGCAGGGACCAGGAGATTGGATCTAGCCATAAGAAGAATGCTTGGTATAAATAACTCACTTCTTGGTCTGAGACCCCCTCGAGTCCCAACCTTGGAATTCAGGACAATGATCAGTGACTGTAATTTAATGGAGCTTAACAAAGGAAACAGGAACTTTACTTAGAAAAATTTCAGAAAAGGGGAGGCGGAGCTTTTCAAAGAAATGATGTAAATGGATGTCCAAAGACTCCGCAGCGAGGGTAGAAGGTGAATGCTGCTTTTTCCGATATCACTGTTCGGGCTTGTATGTTGTCTAATTCCATGGTTCCATAGATCTAACAGGTTACAGGAAAGAACCTAAAAACGAACCAAGGTAATATCAACAGCTAACCGGGATTCTCACCCGCCCCCCAAGTCAATCAAGGATGGATTTTATTTCTTTGGGAATAAGAGCATACTAGCCCAAGGGCTGCCTTCGAATCGAGGGATGAGAGATCAAATGGAGGATTTATTCGCCTAGAGAGGGAATTGATGACGGAGGAAGAGGGCTTGGGTCAACTACCTAAAATGGCTCCTCCAAGCTCCTTGAACTGAGTGAAACTCCTAAAAATTCGGGTCTCCAAGGGATGGGGGGGTGTGAAAATGGCCAAGAAGAAGTAAATTAGGCTTTCTAGAGAGGTTGTTTTATAGAGGTTTGAGGGTTTGCGAGGGTTCTAGGTAGGTTTTAGGGTCTAGGGTAGCATCGTTGACCCTAGGGTAGGTCTTAGGGCGAATAAAGGTCGCTATCACTGGATTCCTAACCCTAACTAACTCTAACCAAAAGGTTAAAATCGGTTTTGAGTCGTTTAAAATGTGTTAGAGAGGGGGATACGCGCCAAACGGAGATTAATGGCTACTGACGCCATAGCGCGGTATTCGGCTTCAGAGCTTGATCTGGAAAGAGTTTTCTGCTTTTGACTTTTCCAAGAAATCAAGCCCAAAAACATAAAAAAACCTGGATCTTCTATCCTCCTGATAACCAGCCCAATCCGCATCAACATAACCAACTAGCTCTAGATAAGGAAGACATGAAAATACCTCTCCGCCCGAATATATCGAAAAATGCTAATGCGATGCATTCGGGCTTCTTCTCCCTTCCGGGTTTAGAACCAACCTGTAGCATCCCCTTCTCTCGAGTACCCTTATCCCTCCGGTCCAACTATTGATCCCACCGGCTGCCTGCTATTTCGTTCCGACATGAGTCATTGTTCCAACCATTGTTTTCCGACTGGCCACCCCTTGCATCTCATCCCCCCATGCATGAAGTTTCCGACTTCTTGACCGGGCTGTGCTACCTTTACCCCCAACTCCCCCTCTCCCGCTGGCTATCGAAATGGAAGGGACTCCGCAATGAAATATGGTTCTCGAATAGGAAGACTGGTATGGAACTGGGTCCACTCCAATAGATTATAGGTAAACGGCTGCCTCTTCCTCTGCTCCTCCGGGTAAAAACTAAATCCCGAACTTCCTTCACTGATGTACTCGATTTGGGTATGGATTTGAATCCAGGACCGGTGGCGGGAATGCCGCCTCTGTACCAACCTATGATTCCGCGGCTTCACCTACGTCTCTGTGTCCCTCGCTCATCCCGCTCGCGCCTCTGTGGGATCAACCCCAACAGCAGGAACTGGAATGGAACGGATTCTTCGACTTGATCAATTCGTCCCATGGGTAAACGTGTGCTTCAACGGAGTAGGGTTCCGGGCTAGCTATGGAACAGGCTTGTGAACTAGGGACCCCCTTGTAGCAAGTCATTCTTCATCGATCGGATACGATGGTGCCGGAACGGGTTCTTTAACTGGGCCGATAACTTAGTCCATTGGATCGCTCTGCGCCAACAAGGGTTAGGGGGGATCGGGATCTGGAAGATTCGCAACTATGAGCGAATGGGAACTGGATCTGCTACTGCTTATAGGTATGCAATTTCTGAATCTGCGAGATATGGATATGGAACTGGATATGCTCGGACCGGACCGCATCTCGGCACATGGATAATCTGCTAGTGGACCCACTGGGTCAGGCGTTAACCGAAGCTGGTGGATCGACGAGAGCCTAGCCGTGTGGTTGGTGCCACCTCCCGTGTGCTAGCTGTGCCTTCGCCGGATGCTTATTCGCCTACTCTTTCACGGAGCGATGACTAACAGCCGGGGATTCGGTTAGTAGAGACATGCACTTGGCTTGATTCCAACCACGGATTAGGATACATTTCATCCATCTCACCCCACACGGACGGATATGCTTATGCGTATCATATTACGCCTAAGATGCTTGCACAGGGGCTACTATGGAGCTACTACCGCCACGCTAATCTGGTAGAGTAGAGCGGAGGGCTATTCGGTATGGTGAAGACGTCAATAGCTGAATCAGATGCTCAGATCTGGCACGGGCTACGGATCAATAGCTCAGTCGGGGGATAAGTCAGAATGGTAATAATCCACATTTGTACCAGTATATGTACTATCCGTACCAATGGATATAGCACTTCGTTCGTGCAACACCTAGTGAGAATCATAGTGAGAATCAACCTAGTGATAGTCGAACTCATCGCGAAGAAAGACTCACCGTTGTACATTCCACATCCAACTCATCTCATCGTACTGACGGTGCAGTCCCAACCCATCATATGAAGCATGTCCGTATAACCATGCCCTGCAGTATCATACTCGACAGGAACCCCGCGCTAAACAGGAACCGGGTCTTGCAGCAGCATAGCATGGAGCTTTTTTAGGCTAACCTACACGCCCAAGTAAGGAAAGGGCAGCCGGTGCCTGAAACCGTTTCCGTGCGTATCACTAGAGGCCAAAAATAGGCGGGGTGGGACCGGTTCACTGAGTCAAGGCCAACTACTGGATTTTGGGCAGGCGAGGTCCAGGCACTAGATATAATGGCCTACTTATCCCGATCAAACCCTCCCGTAGCTATTCCCATGCGCATAGATGGAGATCTATCTCTATGTATCCCTCTGCCCTGCCAGAACAGCCTTTCCGATATCTGTTCTACGTGCCCGAGTGGGACAACTCGTTCGCTTCAAGGAAGCCTCTGCCGGTCTTTGTAACGATTGTGATACCTTGGGCCAGACGGAGAAGGAATGGCTCATCTGGTATGGATAGGAGACGTTTTTTGGTCAATGATGGTATGACCGGTCGATGGCATAGTATGTGTATAGGTTCCGCGGATCCCTCCCTGCTGCTATCCCTGACTCTGCTGCGCATTTCCCCTAGCCCCCGATTGGGAAATGCGACTGATGGGGCGCCGGGTCTACTTGATCAACCATAAAAACCCAATATGCCGTTGCTTCCTCTCCTCGCTTTAGTAGTTAGGGCGAGTGGCTAAAGCCCTAGATGAAAAAGTGGAGATGAGATTCGCTTCCGATTTTCCGCCCGTAAAAGCCAGCCAATTCGTTACCGGCTAACTGGAGGCCGAACAAAAGCGCGGCTACGACAAACGACGAGTTTCCTTCCCGGACGGGGGCACGTGGGAAGTATCGACCTAAGCGACCAAGGCTTCAATGAAAGTGGAGGGGATGGACTTCGAACAATCGATTCGTGGTCAGGCAGTGAACTCCCAAAGCTGAAGAAGGGTTCATCTGGCCATCTTTCTAGACGAAGTATCTCCTTGCATAACGCATGCTTTCGTTCGCATTTAATCGTCTGTCTAGCCGCGTCATTTCAAAAACCGCTGATGTCTGGCTTTCAAAGCCGTTTGGCCGTCCCGCAAATCAATCCAAATAATCTAAATCATTTTTCATATGCATAAGCATGAAAATACTAAAATAAGCCTTCTGGGCTCCTTCCGTAGTATACTACTACAGTCGCCTGGTTCCAAAGGCGGAGGAAGCCGAGATGCTCCACTTCTTTAGCGGGAAGGTCCTTCATCCGTGACAAACGAAGCGGAGGATCTGACAAATCTTTCCTGTTGCATGGAAAGAAGTCTCAAGAATCAAGAGGAGGGTGGCAGCCTCCTCTGATTCGGCTTCATCCGTAAATGATGCTGGAGCAGAAGAAGGATTTGATGGATCTGATTTCCAGTAGTCTCTCTTCCTCGATCGGGAACATCCCTCATTCAGAGCAGTCTCTGGTTCAAGGTCGGCTGCTTAAGCGGAGGCAGGGGGATATTGATTGATTCGGCAGGTTAGTCGTCTGTACGGTTCTGCCGGGTGGACTAAAGGGGGAGGTGCTATCCATGCGAGAAGAAGAGGAAGGCGCATCTCTATTCAATCAACTGGATAGGCAAGGTCGGAGTCCAATAAAGAAATGAATGAGGGCCTCTATCTCAAGAGATTGCAGTAGCAGTTCTATTCCGTTCTCTTCGGAAGGCTAGGCAGGTGGGGAACAACAAAGGCAGTCGGAGCCAGCCTAATTTATAGAATAGGGCAGGGTCAATTGCTTAACCGTTAGGTTAAGGGAAGAGGGCCATCCGGCAGGTCGCTTATCTTTCATCTCCGTCGAGCGAGGTAGGGGGGATCATCACCTATAGGAGTCACATTAGAAGGAGCAGTTGACTCATCAGCAGGGGCAGGGGAAGAAATAGCCCCTTTCATTGAGAAAAGGCCCACAGATTGTTTTCTCCTTCCTGATCTTACCTCCGGTCATTTTGTCGGAGGTTCCCGCTTCTCATCCCACGCACGGGGGTTCTTCTATCAAGAAAGCTCAGTCTCCCCGTCTCTTCAGCAACAACCAATCCCTGGTCTCTTCGCAACAACTCCTCTCCCCTTTCCCGGAACAAAACCCGGGTCTCTTGGGCGGGCGGGATGGCGCCTAGACTCGGTCAATGGAGTCAACTGCTGGGACTGGCACTGGATCCGGCCGCTGGTGGATTTGCTATTGGTGGCACATGGTCCCTGGATATGGAACTGGTCAGGGAACGAATAGGCGCGGGATCTATAGGCTCCGGAATGGATCTGTCTCTCTAACGGGACTGGAACGGGCGAAGCAGGATCTCCGTTGGATTGATTGGGCGAGCTACCCCAACAGGAATGTGGTCGTCTAGGTCGTACCCGCGGAAAGATTAGGCGGACCCCTATACATCGATTGGACCGAAACCAATCGAAGCCATGCGATCGATCGAGCTACCCACATCCACTTTGACTCATATCAATTGGAACGTACCAATTCCTACAATCCATGGGACTCCGGTCCGACCGGCCAAAAACTAGCCACTCTTTCTATCCTCTGGCTCCGACCATGATGCCTACATATCCCCGGGTCTACGTGGATCGGAACCGTATGAAATGTTGGACCGGGAAAAAGACCCTGCTAGTTCGAACCAGAGCTTTACACGTATGGGGCTAGTCTCGCCGCACCCGGCTTGTTGTTACGGGGGGTCGCGAAGCTTTGGAAAAAGACAAAATGAATTCTTTGATTGAAGCCCAAATATTTGCACCATACAAGTAGTTTGGGTGGGTGTCATAGCAGCTCGCTCCAACCGAGCGATCAGGAGTGGGGAACTTCACTGAACTATATCTAGATCTTCCTTCCGCTCCGCCCCCTTCCATCCTTCCTTCCGGAGGAACGAACGCAGGTTCTCTTGCTTGGGTAAGGTGGGCTTACCAAACCCGCTGTCGCTGTCTCCGGAGTGATGGAACTTAGAACCAGCTCCCAGCATCGCGTATTCATTCCATTCTATCAATAGAAGGGCCTTCCATCTTACCGTGGCTATCTAGTCATTGACCCCGCACGCAGTGGTTTGATCGCAAGATGCGTGTGGCTCAGGCGCGGGTTGCTCGCTTGGCTCACGAATCAGTTCGAGGTTCCGTTCCGCGTAAGGTCGGGGCGCTTGACTAAATCAGTATATTTCCATATTGAGCGTAATTCATCCATTAGACTCCGCGGTTCGCCTTCAGCTCCAATCTCGTTGCACGCATCTCGCTCCCCGTGATGTTCGGGTGAGTTCACGGATGTGCTTACGCCAGAGCACATGTCGAATGGCCTAAAGCCAGCCAGCCCCCATACCATATTCCGCGTGAGCGGAACCGCTTTCGCTGGGCTAGCTTAGTAGCGGTGCGTAACGAAGGACCGGCCCGGGAAGAGCAAGGCGGGTGAGCCAGTGGGAACGAGAGAGGGCCGAGGCTAACAACAGAGTGGAACCCGAGCATGAATGAGAGATTCTGCGTAAGCTGAGGTACACTCTGATCATGCGTCGGTCAGCTCGGGAGGTTTGCTAGAACAGTTCGATAATGGAGGACCGGGATGAGATGTAGTCATCCATTACTTCCACCGAGCGGAAGTGGTTTTGCCCTTCGGGTCCCTCAGTTTTGTTCTTTCTTCTATCGCTTGCCTTGCCTAATTGGTATCTCAGATCGCGAAGCGTTGGACTGCTTTAGCTTTAAATTCAGCGAATACGTATGGCCGCGTACCAGCAGCCTTTAGTGCTTATCTCGGCGGACCGGGGCCAAAGACCCTGCCTGTGGGTAGCCCGCCCAGCGGTGGGACCAAATCATCGTCCCGTGTGTCCGAGAGGTCGCTAAGAGGCTCATGGAGAGTTTGAAAAAGAACAACGCCTGTCTTCGCGGTTCATTCTCGAATGGTTAACCTGATCAACTTAGAAATCAATGATCTGGGAGGAGAAGGAATAGACCTTGGACCTAAGGAAAGAGCCCTAGGTCTTACTCCTTCTCCATAAGGGAATATTCCTTCCCTTTCGGTGCTCCCTCCCTTCCATCTCAGCGCCCAGCTGCCGGCAACCACACACAGCCCCCTCCTGTAGGAATAGTTCTCGCCGACGGGTCGGTCGTTCGTCATACGAAGCTTCTAAACGTGTCTCTTGCCGCTCATTCAGTATCTGACGTTGGGACGTTCTTTGGCGGAGGTCACCCTGGAACGTGCCAGGATCTTGTCTCCCCTCGCCCGTATCCCTATCGGCTGGCTGGTCGAAGGAGGAATTTCCTTGCCTTGTAACGAGCAACAATCTACTTACCTTGCTATCTACGAGACAACATAGCTGGGTTGGGTGGGATGTGAAGAAATGGAAATAGCATGAATTCCCCTTGCCCGGTACTAACAGGTTCCATTCCCCGTATCGCATCCCTAGCCCTGAGATATTGATATTAGGAGTTGGGTGCTTGAGAAGGACCAATCAGAGGCAGGAAATGCATCCATTCCATCCATGTACGTATCAAAAACTGATGGAGGTCATCAGGCAGCCTATCCGAACCAACTGGGGACAAGGAGTTTAGTTGGTTGCCGACAAGTCTGTCCCCTTCGGATACAGATTAAAGACTGCATGGGCTTTAGCTCTCGCCCTAACTACTAAAGTAGGCCCTTTAGCACTCGCCCTATAGAATGAATTAAGGAGAGGGAGAGGAAGCAGCCTGGTTCGAGCACCAAATACCTTCCAGCTGGGGCTCCCCGCTCCCGCTTCCATCTCTATCTCATTCCGAGGGGACCGGGTAGATCAAGACTAGGAGATATGATCCCCAATTCGATGGAGATTGATCGATGGACGAGAAGAAATGGAATCAATACACTCGATCCATTGCTTCTACCCCTCTCCGATGCAGCCAGCCCGGGACCCGGACTCGGATTGAAGCCACTGTAGTTCAGATGCAGCCTTACGACTGAGTGAGTGAAGGTTGGTTGGGAGTGGGCTGCTCGGGTACGACTGGGAAAAGAGACACGCCGCTCCAAGAGAATTGGCAGTTCATCAACTAACAAGATTCCTTCCTCCCTTCTCTGGAACACAGCGACTCCCTTTCTCCTCAACCAAAGGCTGAAAAAGAGAAGAGGAGTCAAGAGCAGATCTCTGACCGTTGGCGGAACTAGACAAGCGAGTGACGACTCAAACGGGCTGTCAAGTGACGCCTTCGGAACTTGACTTGATAGGCCTTCGGAACTTGACTCCTTTCTAAGTACTCAACCTCCTTTGAAACTAGTTTACTTTCCTTTGTGAATAGTTGAGCCCTTTCTTCGTTTCTTTTCCTCCTTTTAAGAAAAAGGCTTCCCTTATCATAAAAACCTCCTTGTTTAAGTGTCAAGTGGAAAGGCTTTGCAATCTCGCTGTCGCTCGCTATTGTACTTGTGCCTCTTCGACTGAAACTGTTCTGATCTCGCTTGCTTTCTTGCGGAAGCTAGCTTGCTACACAAAAAAAACAAATCCGCTTTTAGTGAGCCCAAGCTCTGTAAGCTCTACATAACGCTCTCGCTCTTCAGGATTCGGTAGGCTCGTTCCTTTTGTAAACTCCACTCGCAGGCGTCGCGGAGCTCGCTACCGTATACTACGCTACGTTCGCTCGACTAAAAGCTCGAAAAGCTCTAATAGCGAGACTAAATACGGTGCAGCTCGCAAGGGGTTGTTAAACCAACAAGCGAGCAAGAAAGGAAAAGGTGCAAAGCAAGCTTCCGTTCTTACTTGTTGTACGGTTGGTGCGAGACTGAATCCGAATCAAAGAATTCTTTCCGGCAGGAAGAGAGAAAAGCAGAACCAGTATCAAGAGGGAATTCGGGGTCAACAAGAGCATCAAGCAGAAAGAGCAAGTCATTACCGGGATTCCGCTCTGACTTGACTTCCGTTTTACATACCTTGCTAAAATCAGAAGAGCGAGCGTAAATAAAGTAAGAAGAGTAGAGTAAAGAAGTACGGTTTGTTCAAGAGCGGCCTTTTCGTCCCTATCGTATTCGCCTTGTCTCTAAACTAACCCCTTGCTTCACTACTTTTGATATGCAGAATTAGCACTCTTTCTATACGCATGTCGAGTCGATCTCGAAGTCCAGGTTATGGAAGATTTTGGATTCCCGGAATCCAAGGACAGGACGATCTCAGTGTTCGTCAAAATGACCTAAAACCACTTAGTTTCTACTCAATGTGGGGCATTTGACATCAACGATTAAAAATTATTACTATAAAGAATTCTTCTAAGCCGTATAGTCCACACCTCAATGATTTGAAGAGCTTGGTTCGACGATGTGATAAGTCATTCTTTGGATAGGCTATGTCAATTGTCCGAATCATTACCGAACGAGCAAACCCGAGTGAACGAGGGCACTGGCTCAGTCCTATTAAACAAAGAAATGGTCAATGAGAGAAGAAAGAACGGAGCAATAGGATTCCCACGCGTTAGTATAACCCTTCGAATACAGAGTCGCCAGTTCTTTGGCGATGAATTGATCTAATCTATCGGAACTGGAGCAGGTGAAAAAGGAACAGGGCTTTTGTCACCCCAGTGAGCTCTTCAAGTTGAGAAGGAAGTCTTTATTGAATTGACCAAGAACCTACAGAATCTAATAGAATAGTCCGTCCATCAGCAAAGATTCGTTGGTGGGGAGTGTGGATTCAGTCCAACGCTTCGAAAGATCCAGTCCACTTTCTTTCGTTATGGAATAAGGATTCATACGCCGTGTCAAGTCTCAGATAGAAATCCCAACTTATTCTGGTCCTGTCCTATGGTCTTCTCCTCTATACCATCTATACCCCTCTGGCCCGTCCTGTACCAAACCTACTGTCTTTCGAAAGCCAAGAAATCGGAAAGCCGAATTTTCTATCGCCACCGAACGCGGAGGGGGGCTTTCGATTGGGTTGGTGTTCAGTGTCAGTGAGATTTGAACATCGGTCAGTCCAACTCAAAACCCCGTTGGGTAATTCTTCCCCAGCCCCTTCCGACTCCGCCCTCCCGGTTCACCTAGATCCATAGACCGGCTTGCTATTAAGGTAAAGCTATTCAGTCAAGCGCTTAACATAAGTGAAAGATCTGCTCCCCTATCTTCGTCAGAGGAACTATTTGGATTATCTTACAGAAGACCTCAGTTATCGCTCGCTTTTCGTACGCTCGCTTTGCGTTGCTAGCTGAACGGACAGCTTTCTCGCTTGCTGGAAGGAATACTTTTGAAGAAAGCTTGAACATGGTGAGGTGCCCTCATATTTGAATCAAGCCCCTGAATCGTCGAAGGAAAGACAAGAATCTCTTCCTCTTGAGCTTGAGACCCCGACTGAGAAGAAGAGCCATTCTGCGATTCGGATTCAGTCTACACTATAGTAGCTAATACAAAGCTCGCTTGCAAACTGACTGTACTTCCTCTTCGTCACTAGCTTGTTTTCCTCTACGATTTAGAGAAAGTCGAACTCCCCTCAGTGTGCTTGCTTGACTGTTCGCTTTCCGGGTTGTTGGTTACGTTGCTGCCATCAAGCTCACCGTCTCCTTTCATACCAAAAGATAAGACCCGCTCTCGCTTGGCCCTCTCCCCGCCCGAGAGTGAAAACACTACTCCGTCCTCTAACTGACAACCCATAGGAAAGGAAGGAATCCGACATCGATTGAAAGCACAAGCGGTACGGTAAGAGCAAAATGACCTGTCTTATTGGCTATTACCTCAGAGAAAGCGCTTAAACCTCTCTTCTTTCTGTGAGTCTACTTAACTGACTGAAAAACGGGAAGGCAGGTTTGAATGAGTGACTCCCGATTGAAGCGAGTTCCGACGCTGCGCCGTTCCGCCAACGTACTCCGACTTGAGCTCAGATAAGACTCGCTCAACCCAAAAAGTTCCTGTTCGACTGAAACTATTCTGATCTCGCCTCTTCTCCTTAGAAAAGTTCGCTCACGGGACTCGTCAAAATGTCTTCACGTAATAGGGCGTTGCTTGCTGCTTGCTGGCTAACGCGCCTTACTAGCCCTATCTAGTAAGGGCTTTGAAGCCTGCTCCTCAAACAAAGAAAGCAAGCAGCGAAGAAAACTCCAGTGCGCGCTAGCGCACTCCGGCTTTCGAGCCAGATGGCTCTCAGCCTTCGTTTGCTGCTTGAAAGCCGTTTGCAGCTTCGGCCCCCAAAAAAAGGGGGGCCGAAGCTGCAAACGGCTTTCAAAAAGAGAGATCTCGTCTTGGCTATAAAACGGCCTATCGTGATCTCGCGCCGATCCAAAGGA